AACCTGTGACATTTTGTACCCAAAACAAACGCGCTACCAAGCTGCGCTACATCCCTTTTCCAAATTGTTGTACAAGGGGATTGTACATAATTCCTTTCTTGTTTTCCATATCGTAATTTTCTTCTATTTCTCTATCTATATAGAACTTTCTTGTCATTTCTTGTTTTTGGTCTCATATAATCAAAGAAGGGTATACACTAAAATCCAGTTGAATTTCACCTAGAAAAAAAGATTCCTATTCCTTAGTAATGTATAGGAAGAAGGGGTCATCTTTTTTAGGGATAGGAAAATATAGTCTATTATGATTGATTTTATATATATATAGAATATTGATTTTTTTTTTTTGTGAGGAATTTCGCCTAAACAAAAGAAATACAAAGGATCTTGGACAAGAGTATCTGATCATATATGTATTCCAATACGGAAGGAGGATTTTCAATGCGGGATATAAAAACATATCTCTCTGTAGCACCCGTGCTAAGTACTCTATGGTTTGGGGCTTTAGCAGGTTTATTGATAGAAATCAATCGTTTATTCCCAGATGCTTTGTCATTCCCTTTTTTTTCATTCTAGTTATTCCTATGCGAGAGATAGAATTCTTCGTGACATGACGAAAATTTTTCCTTTTTGAATTCTTTTTTAGTATATGAAGCAAAAAGAAAGAAAAGATGGATAAGGATTGTATTCTTTAATTATTTCTCTATTTTTTATTACTTAATTTACGAATTTCAAAAATTTTTTATTCTATTGGATTCGTTAAAGAATTCGAAGAATTACAACAAAATCTTTAGAAATCGCATTTTTAGTTAGGAACTTCTATGGATTTTATTCTTTTTCTTTGGATCCAAAATAGAAGAATAAAAGAATAGGTATAAGAATTAAGTTAAGTCGATCCAAAAAGGAAAGGAGGTTCATGGCCAAGGGCAAAGATGTTAGAATCCGAGTTATTTTGGAATGTATTAATTGTGTTCGAAAGGGTACCAATAAGGAATCGATGGGGATTTCTAGATATAGTACTCAAAAGAATCGCCACAATACACCCGGACAATTAGAATTAAGAAAATTTTGTCGTTATTGTCGCAAACATACGACTCATAATGAAATAAAGAAATAGCAGCATCGTGTGTTCAATTTTTCCAAAGAACAGAAAGAGTAAGAACTTCTTATTAAATATATAGAACATAGATCAAATACAAAATACAAATCAACTCATCTGATTTTAGGTATATATTATTTCATATCTATAGAGGGTTTATATTTTTATATATAGTATATGAATCAAATAATATATGGATCCAAGAAAGACTACTTCTTCTGGATCCAAAATTAATAAAATAAAGAAATCCATTTTTTTTTTTCAAATTTTTAAATAAGGAATAAATCATGTATATATCTAAACAACCTTTTCATAAATTTAAGCAACCCCTTCATAAATCCAAACAAACTTTTCATAAATCAAAGCAAACTTTTCGTAAATTCAAACAACCTTTTCGTAAATCCAAACAACCTTTTCGTAGGCGTTCTCGAATAGGCCCGGGGGATCGAATTGATTATAGAAACATGAGTTTAATTAATCGATTTATTAGTGAACAAGGAAAAATATTATCCAGACGAATAAATAGATTAACCTTGAAACAACAACGATTAATTACTCTTGCTATAAAACAGGCTCGTATTTTATCTTTCTTACCATTTCGTAACTATGAGAATGAGAAGCAATTTAAAGCCCAGTCAATTTCAATAATTACTGGTCCTAGACACAGAAAAAATAGATATATTCCTCAATTAACACAAAAGTTCAATTCCAATCGAAACTTAAGAAACTCCAAACAGAATTTAAGAAACAACAATCGAAACTTAAGTTCCGATTGTTGATGTTTTATTCGAAAGGGTCAGACTCATATATAAAGAAAGTAATCCAGTTTTGATTCTTGTGTTTGTTATAAGAAAGAAAAATGGGAAAAAAGAAATAGTTTTTTTATTTATTGCAACATGTTCGTTGATTCCTACCACTTAATCTTAATTTATTGTATCTTCCCGGAGTTCCCTCTCCGGGAATTCTTTTTTCATTATTCCTGTATATTACTTTTTTATCCCTTTAATTGATGGTCTTTATTTTATTGGAAATCGTGTAAAGATTATTTGGATTTAATACAGCTACTTGTGCAAGCATTTTACGATTAAGAATCAATTCCTTCTTGTACAGATTGTGTATTAATTTACTATAACTATCGAATACGTTATATACCCGTGTTGCTGCGTTTATCCGAGTGATCCACAAACGACGAAAATCCCTCTTTTGCCTGCCTCTATCTCGATGAGAAGAAACAAAAGCTCTTCTTACTTGTTGAGTAATCATTCGATTAAGTCTTAAATGAGCCCCTCTAAAGTTTGAGGCAAATGAACGCATTTTTGTTCGTCGTCTCCGAGCTATATATCCTCGCGGAACTCTGGTCATTGAATCAAATTAACCTTAATGAATAACTAATGATTTCTCTTCTTTTAACCCTCTTTTTTCCCATTAATAATAAAACGAATTATTCCAATATATAAAATATTAATTCCAATGGCTTTTGCTACTATAACCTTCCCAACCACGATTTTTTATTCTATTCTTTTCACTTATTTCGCATAGAAATAAAAAAATTCGAACGATATTAAAAAAACAGTGGATTCCATCGTTTCTATGGTTCCCTTTTAAACGGCGAGGCCCTCTCTATACACCGGAGCCCTTTCTTTCATCAAAAGGTATTGTGAACTTGTATAGTTCACATTCTTTGGCTCTACCTATCCATTATAGAGTAAATAGCTCTTTTCACAATAAGAGTTATTCATACAGTAACGGTATTTAATTATGAAAGTTGGCTAAGTAGCTGGCCCTTTAGTCCGTTCTTTTAAGATAAAGGAGCAGAAACCCTTTTCTTTTTATTACTATTTCCTCCGCTTAATGGATAACCATTTGCTACCAATGGAGGAATTGCTTCTTCCAATTCCAATCTAGATGATTGGATTTGCACCAAAGGAAACCATAAATTCCATATACCATAGAAATCTAGGATAGAGAAGCTCTATCCTATTCATTGATACCGATCATGGATACTTCCAAAATTTTCTTATTTGTTTGAACTCATGATCTGAACGAGTCGCACATACACCCTAGCACATGTTCCTCGACGCTGAGGGCATCCCTTAAGCGCGGCCGATTTTCTAGCATTTCGTATTGGCTGTCTTGCATTTCTAATAAGTTGTTTAACCGTTGGCATGTCGTATGTATATAGAAAAAATGGATTGGTTTAGATCGATCTTAACCTGATGATTCATCATCATGAAGTATTTCTATTTTCTATAAAATAGCATAAAACCAGAATTTAGGTAGGTTTAAAATAAATTTACAAGAAATCCAGCCACTACCAATCCTTAAACATTTCTGGAAACCACACTGGATCAGTATCGCAGTGCTCGTCAATCATTTCATCCCCTACAATATCGACAAGTCCATAAGCTTTGGCTTCGTCTGCTGACATAAAAACATCCCTTTCCATGTCTTCGGATACAACCCAAAAAGGCTTGCCTGTTCTTAGTGCATAAACCCTTGTGATCATTTCGCGAACTTTGTGTAACTCCTCCACTTCTAGTAAAAATTCTGGTGTCCTTGCCCGATAATAAGCACTAGCAGGTTGGTGAAGCATAATCCTAGCGTGAGGGAATGCTATACGCTTGGTGGGTTCTCCTCCAAGCAGAATGAAGGAAGCCATCGACGCGGCTATTCCGAGGCATATTGTATATATATCAGGTGTCACCGTTTGCATCGTATCAAAAATCGCCATTCCTGAGATTAGCCACCCGCCAGGGGAGTTTATAAACAAAAAAATATCGCTAATTCCATCTTCTATACTGAGATATACCATAAGACCCGTAATATGATTCGTGATCTCGCTACGAATCTCTTGACCTAAAAAAAGTGTCCTTTCTCGATACATAACATTGTATAAGTCAACCCAAGTCGCTTCTTCATCTCCGGGAATCCGGTAAGGTACTTTTGGAACACCAATGGGCATATTAGATTAATATTATTAAATTTAAGTAAGAAAACTACACTTTAATATGGAAACGTAAGAATGGAAGAGAAAGAAAGAATCCACAGTTTATTATCTTCATTTTTTTCTTATTCTATAAGAATACTATAGATTCTATTAATACATAGATTGAAAGATTATACATATAAGGAAGGTAAGGCAGATTGAATAAAGAAAAAAGAATCCGTGATTCGAATGATAAACAAAGAGGGATTAAGGATCTATTCTTCGTTTTCCCAAATAGCCCAAGCTACCCATTGCATATTGGCACTTATCGAGTATAGAATAGATCTGCTTCTCTTTCTTCTTACAAACAGAATTGGCTTGTTATTTTTAATGGAATGAAATAAATATTCACGCTTTCTGACATAGAATCCCCTGGAAGGGTTAGGTACATAGGATATGTATGGATAGTTTTTTCCAATGCGATAAAATAAAGCGACATCGTGTCTATTTTTCTTTGCTAAAGGGGTATTTCCATGGGTTTGCCTTGGTATCGTGTTCATACTGTCGTATTGAATGATCCGGGTCGATTGCTTTCGGTGCATATTATGCACACAGCTCTAGTTTCTGGTTGGGCTGGCTCGATGGCTTTATACGAATTAGCGGTTTTTGATCCCTCTGATCCTGTTCTGGATCCAATGTGGAGACAAGGTATGTTCGTCATCCCCTTCATGACTCGTTTAGGAATAACCAATTCGTGGGGTGGTTGGAGTATTTCAGGAGGAACTGTAACGAATCCGGGTATTTGGAGTTATGAAGGTGTGGCAGGTGCGCATATTGTGTTTTCTGGCTTGTGTTTCTTGGCAGCTATCTGGCATTGGGTATATTGGGACCTAGAAATATTCTGTGATGAGCGGACGGGAAAACCTTCTTTGGATTTGCCCAAGATCTTTGGAATTCATTTATTTCTTGCAGGGGTGGCTTGTTTTGGCTTTGGTGCATTTCATGTAACGGGTTTATATGGCCCTGGGATATGGGTGTCCGATCCTTACGGACTAACTGGAAAAGTACAAGCTGTAAATCCTGCGTGGGGTGCAGAAGGTTTTGATCCTTTCGTTCCGGGAGGAATAGCTTCGCATCATATTGCTGCGGGTACATTGGGCATATTAGCGGGCCTATTCCATCTTAGTGTCCGTCCGCCGCAACGTCTATACAAAGGATTGCGTATGGGCAATATCGAAACTGTACTTTCCAGTAGTATCGCTGCTGTTTTTTTTGCTGCTTTCGTAGTTGCCGGAACTATGTGGTATGGATCGGCAACTACCCCAATCGAATTATTTGGGCCTACTCGTTATCAGTGGGATCAGGGATACTTTCAGCAAGAAATATATAGAAGAGTTAGCGATGGGTTAGCCGAAAATCTTAGTTTGTCAGAAGCTTGGTCTAAAATTCCCGAAAAATTAGCCTTTTATGATTATATTGGTAATAATCCGGCAAAGGGGGGATTATTCAGAGCAGGCTCAATGGACAATGGGGATGGAATAGCTGTTGGATGGTTAGGACATCCCGTCTTTAGAGATAAAGAAGGACGCGAGCTTTTTGTACGTCGTATGCCTACTTTTTTTGAAACATTTCCGGTAGTTTTGGTAGATGAAGAGGGAATTGTGAGAGCGGACGTTCCTTTTAGAAGAGCAGAATCCAAATATAGTGTTGAACAAGTAGGCGTAACGGTGGAGTTCTATGGTGGCGAACTTAATGGAGTAAGTTATTCTGATCCTGCTACTGTAAAAAAATATGCGCGGCGTGCTCAATTAGGGGAAATTTTTGAATTAGATCGAGCTACTTTGAAATCAGATGGTGTTTTTCGCAGCAGTCCAAGGGGTTGGTTCACTTTTGGTCATGCTACCTTTGCTTTGCTCTTCTTTTTCGGACACATTTGGCATGGCGCTCGAACCTTGTTCAGAGATGTTTTTGCTGGTATTGATCCAGACTTGGATGCTCAAGTGGAATTTGGAACATTCCAAAAAGTTGGAGATCCAACTACAAGGAGACAGGCAGCCTGATACCACATTGCTATGGTATCTTTCACCTCTCTTTTTTGATTTGACATCAAAAACATTTCCTGTCCTTTCTTTGACTCTTTTTCTTTTTTTATATGGGAAATAATCCCAAATGATAAGTGAATAGGTGTGGAAGTTATAATTGTAAATAAACCAGGATCGAATTTATGGAAGCATTGGTTTATACGTTCCTTTTAGTTTCGACTTTAGGGATAATTTTTTTCGCTATCTTTTTCCGAGAACCACCTAAGGTTCCGACTAAAAAATGAAATAATTTAATTGAAGGAAATAAATAATTTCATTGAAGTAAGAAGTCCCCCAGAGGGGAGACTTCTTACTTCAATTAGTCCCCATGTTCTTCGAATGGATCTCTTAATTGTTGAGAGGGTTGCCCAAACGCGGTATATAAGGCATACCCAGTAAAGCTTACAAGTAAACCAGATATGAAGATGGCGACTAAAGTTGCTGTTTCCATTTTTATAGAATTTCAAGATTACAATGGATCTATGAAAAGATCGTGTATTTACAACTACAACGGAATAGTATACAAAGTCAACACCAATGATTAAATAGAATTTATGGCTACACAAACCGTTGAAGATAGTTCTAGACCTAAGCCAAAACGGACTGGTGCAGGTAGTTTATTGAAACCCTTGAATTCGGAATATGGGAAAGTAGCTCCGGGTTGGGGGACTACTCCTTTTATGGGGGTCGCAATGGCTTTATTCGCGATATTCCTATCTATCATTTTAGAAATTTATAATTCTTCTGTTTTACTAGACGGAATTTTAACAAATTAGGTTTCTACTAACAAAAACTATGAAGTCATAGTTAAAAAAAAAAGCCTTTCTACTTTAAGCTTCGCATTTCTAGACATTCTGGTAGTTCGACCGTGGATTTTTTTGTTTCGGGATCTCTGGAATATGAGTGTGTGACTTGTTAGAATTGATCCTATTGATAATACATAGAAAGGGCCTGTTATCTCTATCAAGATGATTCTAATTCGTCGGATATTATTTATTCTAGTATCTGGAACACGAAAACATAGAGTGGATCAAGAAAAAAAATGGAACTATGATTCATACTCACTATTTAGACCTCGCAACCAGACTGAAAAAACAAATCAAGTAGTTCTTAATAAAAAAAGAAATTTTCTCCCTTCCAATTTTGTTTGCCCCAAAAGACAACTTTTTCTCTTTCAATAAATGATCATCAAGCGGTTCTTATTCAAAGAACCCTTGCCTTTTGTTTAGCTTGAGACTCAATCATCGTGGCTCTAGTATGAATCTAAGGTTTTAATTGAACTGATTCATAGGATCGCAACAAGATAATTTCTATCAGAAAACCACTATAAATTTTTATTTGATTTTTTTACTTGTAAAAAAATCAAATAAATAAAAAATAGGGAATAGAAAAGTCAAGAGGCCTCTAATGATCAACATACGGGAAAGAAAGACAGATGAGCTAACTTGAGATTTTTTGGCATTATCATCACAAAGAAGAAATTCTGGATTTTTCTTATTTCATATCTTCAAGGCAAATCGATTGAATACCGTGGCTCATGAAGTTTTGAACTTTTTTTCTAATATCCGTTGAAAATTTGTGTGTTTCTGCTTGAGCCGTACGAGATGAAATTTTCATATACGGTTCTCGGAGGGGGAGTCGGGCTAATTACCTATCTCAATAAAGTATATGATTGGTTTGAGGAACGTCTTGAGATTCAGGCAATTGCAGATGATATAACTAGTAAATATGTTCCTCCTCATGTAAACATATTTTATTGTTTAGGGGGAATTACACTTACTTGTTTTCTAGTACAAGTCGCTACCGGTTTTGCTATGACTTTTTACTACCGACCAACCGTTACAGAGGCTTTTTCCTCCGTTCAATATATAATGACGGAGGCCAACTTTGGTTGGTTAATCCGATCAGTTCATCGATGGTCAGCAAGTATGATGGTTCTAATGATGATCCTGCACGTATTTCGTGTGTATCTCACAGGTGGATTTAAAAAACCCCGTGAATTAACTTGGGTCACAGGTGTGGTTTTGGCTGTATTGACTGCATCATTTGGTGTAACTGGTTATTCTTTGCCTTGGGATCAAATTGGTTATTGGGCAGTCAAAATCGTGACAGGTGTACCTGAAGCGATTCCGGTAATAGGATCCCCTTTAGTGGAATTATTACGTGGAAGTGCTAGTGTGGGCCAATCCACTTTGACTCGTTTTTATAGTTTACATACCTTTGTACTGCCTCTGCTTACTGCCGTATTTATGTTAATGCACTTTCCAATGATACGTAAGCAAGGTATTTCGGGTCCTTTATAGGAAAAATATATCATAGAGAATTCTAATTCTCATATATCATATAGGGTAGGTTGTGGTATTTCATTGCTACAAACATGTCTTATTTTACAATAAGACATGTCATTTGGATACTTCTCTTCAACTTCGAAATATTTTGATACAAATAGTTATAGTTGAAGTTAATTTTATGAAAGAAAATAAGGCGGATTATGGGAGTGTGTGACTTGAATTATTAATTTGGCCATGCAGATAGAGAATTGTATCTGCCACATTAGAATTCACGACCGAAGGTGTCTCCGCATCCAATCAACATGTAAGTCTCCTATCTAGGAAGGATAGGCTGGTTCACTCGAGGAGAATATTTTCTATGATCATACCCCAACCATGTCATTCATGAGCAGGCTCCGTAAGATCCCATAGAGTATAAATGGAATAAGTCATGTGATATGATCCAATTCTATATTTATTACATTTACTTTTTATTATGGTATGGAAATGCATTCATTTTCTTTGCATCGATTTCGATCCGCAATACTATCGGAGTAAAAGAAGGGATCTAAGGAAGAACATAGGCTAAACTTTTTTATTTTTTATTAGTAACAAGTAAATACTTTGTTTGGATGTAAGAAACTTGCGATATTGAGGGGATAAACAAAACACCAACTAATCAAGAGACAATCCACAAAGCAATTGATCATGATCAAATTTGTAAGCCCACTTGGATATTGAGCATTTACGCATAAGAATAGGATTCTTTTCAATGAGTAGTTATAGGCACAATTTCGGAAAAGAGACTTTTTCTTGCTTTGAGTCATTGAGTCATTATATACCCTATTCTATTGTAGATTCTACACGGTCTTATTTCTTTCATTCTTGCTCGAGCCGGATGATGAAAAATTCTCATGTCCGGTTCCTTTGGGGGATGGATCCTAAAGAATTCACCTATCCCAATAACAAAGAAACCAGACTTAAATGATCCTGTATTAAGAGCCAAATTAGCTAAAGGAATGGGACATAATTATTACGGGGAACCCGCGTGGCCTAACGATCTTTTATACATTTTTCCAGTAGTAATTCTAGGTACTATTGCGTGTAATGTAGGTTTAGCGGTTCTCGAGCCGTCAATGATTGGTGAACCGGCGGATCCGTTTGCAACTCCTCTGGAAATATTACCCGAGTGGTACTTCTTTCCCGTATTTCAAATACTCCGTACAGTACCCAATAAGTTATTGGGCGTTCTCTTAATGGTTTCTGTGCCAACGGGCTTATTGACAGTACCCTTTCTAGAGAATGTCAATAAATTCCAAAATCCATTTCGTCGCCCAGTAGCTACGACCGTTTTTTTAATCGGTACTGCAGTAGCTCTTTGGTTAGGTATTGGAGCAACATTACCCATTGATAAATCCTTAACTTTAGGTCTTTTTTAGGGATTTTTCGAATTGATTCATTCAACCGCGAAGCCCCCTGCATGGGTATCTAGGAAATAGTTACTTCCAAGTGAATCTTCCCTAGATACCTAAAATCTATTTTATTATGATCCATTTCGCGAAAATATAGATTGTGTCAAAGATGCAAATTTTTTTTTTCTTCTTATTCTAATAAAAAAAAAAGAAAAAGAGGATAAAATTGCAATGGATTTAAAGCGAGAACTTGTTCTTAGGTAAATCCATTGGGAGATGCTTCTCTAGAGTGTCCCATATAAGTTTTCCCTCTTCCATACGAAAACTGTCAATTCGCATAAGATCTTCTTCAGTCTTACTCAAAAGGTCCAATAGTGTATGTATATTGGCCCTTTTGAGACAATTATACGTTCTAGAAGGCAATTCTAATTGATCAATAAAAATACAATTCAATGGAATTTCTTTTTTGTTTTTCTTTAGATTAGTGAATTTTTTTTGAAAGGTTAAAAGAGGTGGAGTAAATCTGTTTTTATTTTCTTCAAAACTATTGCCCTCTTCCTCTGCGTGTAGAAAAGGAAGAAATAAATCAATCAAATTACGAGAAGCTTCATAAAGCGCTTCTTTAGGAGTTAAACTTCCATTCGTCCATATTTCGAGAAAAAGTATCTCGTGTTTTTCATTTCCATTCCCACAAGAAAAAATGCTATAATTCACATTTCGAACAGGCATAGATACAGCATCTATAGGATAACTTCCATCTTGAGAGTTCTTTCTGAGTTCCGTATGATATCCGCGATCTCTCTTGATCTGTAACTCAATATAGAAATCAATGGGCTCTCTCAAGTTAGCTATAGGTTGTGTCGTATCAACGATTTCTACGGAAGGCGGTAAGATTATATCTTGAGCGGTTATGTATCTAGGACCTTTGACGCAAATTGATGCGTCTCTAACTCCATAGAGATTACTTCTCAATACAATTTCTTTCAAATTTAGTAAAATTTCTTGTATGGATTCTTCAATACCTACTATTGTAGAATATTCGTGTGGCACGTTCCAAAATTTGGCGCGTGTGATACATGTTCCTTCTATTTCTCCAAGTAAAGCTCTTCGCAAGGCAATACCGACAGTATCTGCTTGACCTTTTCTAAGCGGGGACAGAATGAAACGACCATAATAAAGACGCTTACTATCTACTCTTGATTCAACACACTTCCACTCTAGTGTTTGGGTGGATCCTGTTACCTCCTCTCGAACCATAACGGACTAGTATTATTATTTGATCATTGAATCGTTTATTTCTCTTGAAAGCAGTTTAATTTTTTTACAGACGTCTTTTTTTAGGAGGTCGACATCCATTATGCGGCATAGGTGTTACATCGCGTATACAACTTAACCGTACACCACTTTTAGCAATGGCTCGTAATGCGGCATCTCTTCCGCTACCAGCACCTTTTACCATAACTTCTGCTCGTTGCAAACCCACTGTACGAATAGCATCTACTGCTGTTCTTTGACCAGCATAGGGTGATGCTTTTCTTGAGCTTTTGAATCCACAAGTACCTGCGGAGGACCAGAAAACCACCCGACCTTGTGGGTCTGTAACGGTTATAATGGTATTGTTGAAACTGGCTTGAACATGAATAACCCCTTTTGTTATTCTACGTGCACTCTTCCGTAAACTAAAACGGGCATTCCTACGCAAACCAATACGCACTTTCTTACGTGAACCTATTTTTGGTATAGCTTTTGTCATATTTTATTATCTCATAAATATGAGTTAGAAATAACAAAAAGAAAAAAGATACAAAGATATCCGTTTCTTGGTAAAATATATCCTTTACTTTCATTTTTTATTTAGAATTTGGACATTTCCATAGGTACTTTTTTTTACTTTTTAGAAAGAAAAGCTCCTTTTTCGAAAGATTACCCCTGTCTTTGTTTATGTTTCGGATTGGAACAAATGACTCTAATTCGTCCACGCCTGCGAATCAGTCGACATTTTGTACAAATTTTACGAACGGAAGCTCTTATTTTCATATATAGGTATTCCTTTCTTAAACTATGAATCTATTCTTTTGGAAAAATAAGTCTCTTCACTTAAATTTTGAAACTTGGAAGTTATTCCCCTAGAAAAACCTAATCTTTGAATCTTTGGTATCCTTTAAATCTTCAGTATCCTTCGAGTCTTCGGTACGCTTCGAATCCTTATGGGGAAGTCTATAAATTATACGCCCCTTGCTGGAATCATAACGACTTACTTCAATTTTGACCCTATCCCCCATCAGTATTCGTATAGAGCTAGACCGGATCTTTCCTGAAATATAGCCCAGGATGATGGTGTCATTCTCTAGGCGAACGCGGAACATTCCGTTGGGTAAGGCTTCCGTAACTAAGCCTTCAAAAGTTACTTTTGCTTCTCTCGGTTTTTTTTTTTCTCTCCTATTTTTTTTTTCTGTCATATTTTTTTTCTCCTATTTTTCAATTTTTATTTTTAAAATAGGAAGTTCGAGATAGAATTCAGATACTATAGGTGGGCCCATTACCATATATAACATAAGACTTCTCCCCCAATTCTGTTTAGTCGAGCTTCTCGATCTGTCATTATACCTCGAGAGGTAGAAAGAATAGCAATTCCCATTCCGCCCAAAACCTTAGGAATTCCTTGATAGTTGACATAAATTCGTAAGCCAGGTCGGCTGATACGCTTTAAAAAGGTTCTAGTTCTATATATTCCCTTTCTAGTCTTTCTCTTTTGATGTCGCAAAGTTGAAACCAAGAAATATCTGTTACTTTCCTGATGTTTCCGAACACTTTCAATAAAACCCTCTCGTAGAAGTATTTTAACAATGTTTTCGGTAATATTTGTGGATACTACTCGAACAGTTCCTTTTTTATTCATGTCCGCGTTTCTTATATAGGTTAGTAAATCAGCAATAGTGTCCTTGCCCATAAGACTCTAATTCTAGTTTCCTCCTAATTTTTCTATAATCAACATGTTTTCCTTTATCTTTTAATTTTAGATTTTAAAGCATATACGTGAGACACAATCTACTAATTTTTTTTATCTATATCTCGTTTACTAGTGTTTATAATACTTCAGGAGCTAATGAAACTATTTTAGTAAAATTCAATTCTCTCAATTCTTCGGCAATCGCGCCAAAAACTCGAGTTCCTTTTGGATTTCCTTTTTGATCAATGATAACTGCTGCATTGTCATCATAGCGTATTATTATACCATCTTCGCATTTGAATTCTTTACATGTACGTACAATTACAGCTCGAATTACTTCGGATCTTTCTAGGGGCATTTGGGGCACAGCGTCTTTGATTACAGCAACAATAACATCACCAATACGAGCATATCGCTGATTACCAGCAGCTCCTATGACTCGAATACACATCAATTTTCTAGCTCCACTGTTATCTGCTACATTTAAAAGGGTCTGAGGTTGAATCATATTATTTTGATTTCAATTTGTTATTTCAATGCAAAAGGATGAAAGAAATATTGTCTTTCCGGAAAGATAAACCTGGTTTTTTTTCTTCAATACTCCTTTTTTAGGTTCTATATCTCTAATCGAAGAAATTGACTTCGTATGGGCATTTTACTGGCAGCTATAGAGATAGCTGCTCTAGCTACAGTTTCGGATACTCCGCTCATTTCATAAAGTATTCGACCTGGTTTAACAACGGCTACCCAATATTCGGGGGATCCCTTTCCCGAGCCCATACGTGTTTCTGTGGGTCTTATTGTAACTGGTTTGTCGGGAAATATACGCACCCATATTTTTCCACCACGACGCGCATATCGTGTCATTGCTCTTCGTCCTGCTTCTATCTGTCTTGCGGTGATCCAAGCGGGTTCAAGTACTTGAAGAGCATATCTACCAAAACAAATACGATTGCCTCGGCAGGATTTTCCCTTCATTCTTCCTCTATGTTGTTTACGAAATCTAGTTCTTTTGGGGTTATAGTCGACGGTTCTTTCTTAATTCCATCTCTACTGCAAAACTGGACATGAGAGTTTCTTCTCATCCAGCTCCTCGCGAATTAAATGAGAAAGCGTGCGAATTTCTCTAATTCCATAATATTTTTTGGAATCTCCTTATTTTTATTCTTATTGAATCGTGGTAAAGTATTCTAATCCAATAAGGATTTCGCGGGCGAATATTTACTCTTTTCTGTCTTATTTGTTAATTTAGAATCTTATCAAATAAAGCAATTTTTTGGTTTGTTCCGCCATCCCACCCAATGAAGTGTTAGGATTATTTTCAATAAAATCCGATGCCGTCATAGGTTTTTTCGTTCCCACAGCTTCTCCTTTAATGGTTAGGTTTGAATCCTGCAATGGAGCTTCAAAAATATTTTTTTCCGAGTCAATTTTCTCAGTTTTATTAACGCGGGCTGCTCTTTTTTATCTCTTTAAATTTTTATTTGTTGTTTCAAAAGTTACGATTTTGAATTCTCTCTTTTTTTATTATTTTATTATATTGATGCTTTATCACATTGCTTTTTTTTATGATGTAATTCATAGACCATACACATTGGAATCCTATATCTTTCTTATTCTTCTTCCTTCTATCTATCATCCCTCCTTTTATCCACATCCCTTTAGTTTTGCTTCACAGCCTAAACTAAAATCTGGTTTCTTTTGTAGAGAAAAAAATGCAGTTGCTACAACTATATGATAGATCTACTCATTTTTTATAGATGTATTTATTCACATAGTGACTGTTTCTTAGTTAGGATCTCGACAATACGAAGCAATAGGTTGGTTATTAGTTAATTTTCTATAATTACTAAAGTTTTTTCTATTTTTAGTAGGGTTCAGCCAATTTTTTTCAATCTACATTTTTTACCCTAAAGAAAAAACTAACGAGTCACACACTAAGCATAGCAATTATATTAAAAGATTTATCAATTTTCATTAAATCTTATAGAAAGAGGTTTAATTTCTTCTTTTTTTTAAGAATTTTTGGGAGGAATGGGAAGACAGGGTTAGTTATTCTTCTTCTACGAATATCCAAATCTTTACACCTAATACTCCATAGATAGTTCGAATTGGATAGCAGCAATAATCAATTTTAGCGCGAATTGTTTGTAGGGGTAGTCTGCCCTTTTTGATGCATTCGGCACGTGCAATTTCTTTCCCTGCTAGACGACCCGCAATTTTTATTTTTACTCCTTTTATGTCTGCTTTTTTAGTTAATTCAATGGCTTTTTTCATTGCTTTTCGGAATGAAACTCTATTTTTTAATTGGAAAGCTATATATTCCGCAAGAATATTAGGTTGTCTATAAGGTTCTTTAACCTTTTCGATAGCAATATTAAGTCTCTGGTTTACAGAATTAACTTCCTTTTGGAGATCTTTCTCTAATTCTTCGATTGCTCCCTTTTTCTTTAATAAATTGGGGAATCCAATATGGATTATAACATGAATTGTATCGATTTCTTTTTGAATTTCTATATGTGTAATTACTTCAGAACTTGAGTCTGATTCTATTTTTCTATTCGAGCCTTTTTTCCTATTCTTTTGTATATAGTTCTTGATACAATTCCGTATTTTTTTATCTTCTTGTAGACCTTCAGAATAATTTTTTGGTTGTGCGAACCAAAAGGAATGGTGATTTTGGGTTGTACCAAGTCTGAAACCGAGTGGATTTATTTTTTGTCCCATATTTTTTTATTCTATTTCTTTTTATTGGGAATCGAAATCTTGGATTGATTTAAAGATTATTTAGATTTCTTTACTATATTTAGTACAATTGTTATATGACACATAGTTTTTTTTATAGAATAACTACGTCCTCGAGCTCGAGGTCTGAATTTTTTCATAATAGTACTCCTACTGACTTCAGCTTTAGTGATGAATAAACTAGCTTTGTCGAAATCCCTATAATGAGTAGCATTTGCTGCTGCCGAATAAACCAACTTTAAGATGGGATAAGACGCTCGATAAGGCATGAGGTTCAGTATCATAACGGTTTCCTCGTAGTAACGCCAGCGAATCTCATCAAGAACTCTTTGTGCTTTGAAAACAGACATATGTATGCGTTTTTGTGCTTTGAAAACCCGTTCGAATTTAAGTAGACGATCGGTTGGAACTTTTCTTGCGAGTTTCCTTAGCCCGTTCTTCTTCTTTTTTATCCTAGGGGTATACTTTACTAATTTGAAACTTGTCATAAATAAGGTTATTACCCGCCTACCTTTACTTTATTTGAATCCTATAAATTTTGTTTATTCTGAATCTTTCTATTCTGAATTCAGTTAACGACGAGATTTAGTATCCTTTCTTGCACTTTCATAACTCGTGAAATGCCGAGTAGGCACGAATTCCCCCAATTTGCGACCTACCATAGGATTTGTTATGTAAATAGGTATATGTTCCTTTCCATTATGAATCGCGATTGTATGGCCAACCATTGCGGGTAGAATGCTAGAAGCCCGGGACCACGTTACTATTATTTCTTTCTCCTCCTTCATATTAACCTTTTCGATTTTTGCCAATAAATGACGAGCTACAAAAGGATTCGTTTTTTTTCGTGTCACAGCTGATTACTCCTTTTTTCTTTTCATTTTAAAGAGTGGCATCCTATGTCCACTATCTCGATCGAGGTATGGAGGTCAGAATAAATACAATAATGATGAATGGAAAAAAGAGAAAATCCTTTAGCTGGAAAAGGGGCGGATGTAGCCAAGTGGATCAAGGCAGTGGATTGTGAATCCACCATGCGCGGGTTCAATTCCCGTCGTTCGCCCATCGCATTATTGCAAATTCCAAAAATGCAATTTTCCATATTCCTAGTTACGTATTTACTTACGGCGACGAAGAATAAAACTATCACTATATTTTTTCCTTTTCCTAGTTCTTTTTCCAAGCGCAGGATAACCCCAAGGGGTTGTGGGTTTTTTTCTACCAATGGGGGCTTTCCCTTCACCGCCCCCATGGGGGTGGTCCACAGGGTTCATAACTACCCCTCTTACTACGGGGCGTTTACCTAGCCAACACTTAGATCCGGCTCTACCCAAACTTTTTTGGTTCACCCCAACATTACCCACTTGTCCGACTGTTGCTAAGCAGTTTTGGGATACCAAACGGACCTCCCCAGATGGTAATCTTAAAGTGGCCAATTTACCCTCTTTTGCAATCAGTTTCGCTACAGTACCTGCTGCTCTAGCTAATTGCCCACCCCTTCCACGTGTGATTTCTATGTTATGTATGGCCGTGCCTAAGGGCATATCGGTTGAAGTAGATTCTTCTTTTTTCTCAAAAAACCCCTTCCCAAACTGTACAAGCTTCTTCCAAAGCATACGGCTTTCTAGATGTATATGACGATCTCTAGACAGATGGATCTTATATGAATCGTATGATGAAGTACCACATGAGTGGATATATAGAAAAGGAATCCAAATCTGCCGAATCGCTCATGTTATGATCTTCTACATCCTAGGTCTCTGCGTTCCGTCATCTGGCTTATGTTCTTCATGTAGCATTCAGATCGAATGACTCTATGAAATTACGTCGATACTTCCACATATTATGGGTAACGTAGGAGACATCCCTATTTTCACCCGGGGGTCTTAATTACCACTGCTTAGCTTTCAATTCGCCTCTGACCATCAAATTAAATGTGAATAACCCGTCCTCCTCTCTTTGAAACAAGGGGCGCTTCCGGTTCTGTGCGTGCTTCAAACAATTTTGTCTTCTCCATATTACCATATCTCTAGAGTCAATAATTTTCTATGAGGAACTACTGAACTCAATCACTTGCTGCCGTTACTCAACAGTTTTCTGTTGAGGTCTATCCCGTAGAGGTAGTCAAATTGGATCAGTGATCGATTTCTAGGTTTCGTCGTAAACCTAATTGGTTACTTCCAATTACGTAAATCAATAGTTCAAACCGCACTCAAAGGTAGGGCATTTCCCATTGATATAGGAACTTTTGTACCAGAAACAATAGTATCTCCAATTATAGCCCCTCTGGGATGTAAAATATATCTCTTCTCACCATCCCCATAGTGTATGAGACAAATGTATGCATTTCGATTAGGGTCGTATTCTATGGTTACGATTCTACCAGATATGTCTTTTTGATTCCGTCGAAAATCGATTTTACGGTATAGGCGCTTATGACCTCCCCCTCTATGCCTTGCGGTAATGATTCCTCTGGCATTACGACCTTTACCACAACGGTGCCGTCCATGGATCAATTTATTTCGTGGATTGGATTTCACTTGCCTGTCTACGGTTCCCTTGCGTGTGCTCGGGATAGGTGTTTTGTATAAATGTTTCGCCGTATTATTAAGTATTCTCCTTTAGTTCGTTTCTCTATCTAGAAGTGGAATAGAATAACCCGGTTGAAGGGTAATGATCATACGTCTGTAATGCATTGTATGTCCCAGAATAGGTCCCATTCTTCTACCCTTTCCGGGTAGTCGATGGCTATTCACAGCTACTACCTTAACACCAAAGAAGAGTTCGACCCAATGCTTTATTTCTGTCTTAGTGAATCCCGATTCGACATTAGAAGTATATTGATTCTTTCCCAATAAACGAAGACTCTTTTCTGTAAATACTGCGTATTTGATTCCATCCATAAATCGACTTTCCCTCCTATGCTCTGAGTTCCAGTATCGATAAGAATTCGAGTTCTTATTGTTCTTATGTTATGGTATGAATATACCATACCAATTCGTTATGTATGGATCATGGATGAGATTCCATAGATAGAGAGCCAGTTCCAATAGACTTATGGAACGTTCCCGTTCGCGTGCATCCAGCAGGAATTGAACCCGCAAATTTACCAATTATGAGTTGGGCGCTTTAACCATTCAGCCATGGATGCTTAACAGGGATCATCGTACATCGTAAATAACCAATTTTCATATAGAAAGACATATCATAGAAAAAATGAAATCGAAAATATTCGGAGATGGCAAATATTCGGAGATGGCAAATATTCGGAGATGACTATGAAAACACCTCTCTGGATCCTCGAATTGAAAGAGAGATTGAGAGGGATCAAGAATCCTAATTCTCGCTATTTGGAATGGATCCAATTCTATTGAGTCTGACCCATAGTGATCATTTCTCTTTAGCAAAGAATGACCTTGGTTATCAAAGGATTGAACAACCGGGATCCATTTACTTATGATACCTAGTTGACATTGCTAACAAGGATCTAATGAATTATGAGTTTAATAGATGCTCTTTAGCAGAAAGACGTATATTCCTTGCTCATTATCAGACAATCACTTATTCCCAAACCTCGTGTGGGGCTAATCGTTTTCATTTACCATCTCATGGAAAACCCTTTTCGTTCCGCTTAGCCCTATCGGGTATTTTAGTGATAGGTTCTATAGGAACTGGACGATCCTATTTGGTCAAATACCTAACGAAAAATTCCTATTTTCCTTTCATTAAGGTACGAGGGCTTCTTATTCCACAAGAACGAAAGCACCTTTTCATTCTTTCATATACTAGGGGTTTTTACTTGGAAAAGACAATGTTCCATACTAAAGGATTCGGGTCCATAACCACGAGTTCCAGTGCACTCGATCTTGTAGCACTTAGCAACGAGGCCCTATCCATTAGTATTCCACATAAGAAATCCATTATAGAAACTAATACAATTAGATTAGCTCTTCATAGACAAACTTGGGGTTTGCGAGCCAAGATAAGACCGGCTCGGGATCATGGGACCCTTTTCTATCAGATAGGAGGGGATCTTGTACAAAATAGACTTCTAAGTAATAACCCCATAGATCCTATATCTATCTATATAAAGAGGCAATCGTGTCAGGAAGCGGCTTTTTCTTCGGCCAAACGGTACTTCGAACTTGGAACGAGCATGAAGAGATTAACGAGACTTCTTTCTCTTTTGAGTTTTTCTGGCGGACCGGTCGCGCAAGATCTTTGGTCTTCCCCCGGAACCGATGAAAAAGTGGGTCGCTTCTTATGGACTCGCTCAGAATGATTCTTCTCTATCTATAGTTCATGGCCTATTAGAAGTAGAAGGTGCTCTGGTGCAATCCTTACCGACAGAAAAAGATTGCACTCGGGTTGATAATAATCGAGTGCCATTACTTCGTGGGGCCGAACCAAGGAATCCGTTAGAAATGTTTTGAAATGGATATTGTTCTCTCTTTGATTAGGGATTGCTATATGAAAAGAAGTGGAGTTTGAAAAAGGGAACGGAATGGTCAAACCGGAAC